TCCATAATGATTCGAAAAGGGTTTCGTTTTAAAACGAAATTACACGACCTAATTCTTATTAGTTTAATTGAAAAATGATCCAAGAATGCATTCGCTGATTGCAAACGCGGTATGCGTAGATGTTACAGACGATTAATTAATTTCTTTTTCTAAAGCTGTGACTTTATCCTTGTTAGTTCTGTCTATAATGATATTTGAATCAAAACCTTGCAATTGGTATTTTTGTTTCTCTCCTATTTTGTAAAAAAGGAAACTCAGGTAAGTGCTTTTTTATAAACATATGTATAAAAATAACATATTTCATTTAGCTCCTTGATGCCTATCATAACTAGTTATTTCGGTTTTCTACTAACGGCTTTAACTATAACCTCAGCTCTATTTATTGGTCTGAGCAAGATACGACTTATTTGAAATGAATTGCACAATTCATAAAAGGAAATCTTTCCGCGAACTTATGTGCATTTCTCGTGTCAATTACAAATTCTTGGTCATTGAGATTCGTGGTAATTCGGATTAATATTTAGGTATAGATATTACCTCTTTTTTCTCCTTTCAAACAAATTGAAATGATTGAAGTTTTTCTTTTTGGAATCGTGTTAGGTCTAATTCCTATTACTTTGGCTGGATTATTTGTAACTGCATATTTACAATACAGGCGTGGCGATCAGTTGGACCTTTGATTAATTAACACCCTCCCCCCTTTTTTTGACCTCCTCCTTTCTTTAATATCCAGGAGGTCAAATTAAGATTGCTGTTCCAGTTCCAGTTAGTGTTTCAGTCGAATTCGATCGAAGAAGATCCGAATCACGCTCTGTAGGATTTGAACCTACGACATCGGGTTTTGGAGACCCGCGTTCTACCGAACTGAACTAAGAGCGCTTTCTTATCATAAAAGAGAATACTGTAAAAAAAGAATTGGCCCCAATACATCTTGTATGCATACTATATAGTAAGAATGAAAGATTCTATATGAGATGTCCAATGTGAGTTGATCTTAAAAAATACCTCATTACTGCTCAAAGGAGTAGTAATAGGTAGGGATGACAGGATTTGAACCCGTGACATTTTGTACCCAAAACAAACGCGCTACCAAGCTGCGCTACATCCCTTCCGTTGGTCTACAGTGTCATTGTAGAGAATTCCTGTCTTGTTTTCCACATCTCCTCTATTAAAATATAGAATTTTTCTTTTCATTTCGTCTTTTTGGTCTCATTTAACATATAATAATAGCAAAAGACTTCTATCTATATGAAATTATATGAAATATGGAATGGAACCCCAAGGAAAAATAACTGAGTCTTTTTGCGGAATAGTGGAGAAGAAAAGGACGTTTTTAGAAAAGGACGTTTTTTCTTTCTTTAAAAAATTGTACATTTAAATATGTATTATCTTATTTATTACAATAAAATGAAAAAATGAAGGAGGTTTTTCAATGCGAGATCTAAAAACATATCTTTCCGTGGCACCGGTACTAAGTACTCTATGGTTCGGCTCTTTGGCAGGTTTATTGATAGAGATTAATCGTTTTTTCCCGGATGCGTTGACGTTCCCATTCTAGTTATTGGCGATTCTAGTTATTGGCGCGGGACGGAATAAAGAAGATTAGAGATACAATTAAATATAAGCCCCCTCTTTTCTCTTTTTTCCCTTTTTTAGAATAAGGGAGGAAAGAGAAAGAATAAAAGTGCATTCAACAGCTGTGAGACTCGGATTCAGGTTGGAATTAAATTAATATGAAATTTCTATTTATTAAATTTCTATGGAAGTCGAATACAAACAGTGGTTCTAGGGAAAGAGTATTATACAAGAGACTTATATAAAATGCTGTGCTGTGATTTGAAAGTTTAGAAATATTTCTATCTTATTTCCGATATTGATTGTAGTGAAATCTTGCATAAGAGGATAGCAAGTTACAAATTCTATTTTGTTTTTTCCTTCCTTTCTTCTTTTTCGTTTCGGATTGAAAGAGGAAGAGTTAAGTAAATGAAAAATCCAAAGGAGGTTCATGGCCAAGGGTAAAGATGTGCGAATACCGGTTCTTTTGGAATGTACTGCTTGTGTTCGAAACGGTGTTAATAAGGAATCAACGGGCATTTCCAGATATATTACTCAAAAGAACCGGCACAATACGCCTAATCGATTGGAGTTACGAAAATTCTGTCCATATTGTTACAAACATACGATTCACGGGGAGATAAAGAAATAGATTTAAGCGAGTACTTGCGCCCTTCTATTAATCTTACAAGGCAAGGAAAGGGAAAAATGACATTATATATATAACGTATTTAACATAGTTAAAAATCATTATAAAAAAACCAAATCCTATTTATTTATTCTAATTATAGATCCGGCTGAAATAGGATTTTAGGGAAAAGAAATAAACTAACCAAACCATGGATAAATCCAAGCGAACTTTTCTTAAATCCAAACGATCTTTTCGTAAGCGTTTGCCCCCGATCCAATCGGGGGATCGAATTGATTATAAAAACATGAGTTTAATTAGTCGATTTATTAGTGAACAGGGAAAAATATTATCTAGACGAGTAAATAGATTGACCTTGAAACAACAACGATTAATTACTATTGCTATAAAACAAGCTCGTATTTTATCTTTGTTACCTTTTCTTAATAATGAGAAACAATTTGAAAGAACTGAGTCAACCACTAGAACTCCTAGTCTTAGAGCCAGAAAAAGATAGGTTTACTCTTTATTAACTTGAATTCAAACCCCCATCCGAACTCAAACGCGGATTTCTATTTTGTGGTAAAAATCCAAGAATCCGGATTGAATTCTCGTGTCATAAGAAAAAAAAGAATAATCTGGGAAGAAGAAATTTTTTTATTGAACGTGTTGATTCATATTTATTTTGACTACTTTCTTTTCTCATATTTTATCATATTCTATTCATTTTTATTTTCATTTTTATTCGACCTTCCCGGAGTTCATTCTCCGGGCAACTCCGTTTAACCGGTGGATTCCTTCCAACTTACTTCTTTTATGATCTCGTTGGAAATCATATAAAGACAATTCCTATTTGATATAGCTATTTGTGCAAGTATTTTACGATTAAGAAGCAACTGTCTCTTGTACAGATCATTTATTAATCTACTATAACTATAGCATACCCCCCTTTCGCGAATTGCTGCATTTATTCGAGTGATCCACAAACGACGAAAAATGATTTTTTGCCTATCCCTATCCCGATGAGCCGAAACTAAAGCTCTTATTTTTTGTTGAGTAATAGTTCGAGTAAGTCTTGAATGAGCCCCCCGAAAGCTTGATGCAAATAAACGAATTTTTGTTCTACGTCTCCGAGCGATATATCCCCGTCTAATTCTGGTCATTGAATAAATGAAACTTTAACGAATAACTAATAGATTTCCTAGATTTCCTTTCTTTCAGTTATTCTTTTGCCCCTTTCCTAGTATATTAATAACAAAACTGATTTTTCCAATGTATAAACTAAGAATTCCAATGGCTTTGGCTACTATAACCTTCCCAACCACAATTTTTTATAGGCATTTCACCTCGAAATACGAAATTGTACTATACTAGGTATTAAAAAATCAAAGTAATTATAAAGAAATAGTGGATTCCATCGTTTCTATGGTTACTTCTTAAACGGTGAGGTCTTCTCTATACACCGGAGCCTTTACTTCATTTAATCAATGTTATTGCTAACTTGTATAGTTCACATTCTTCGGCTCTACCCATGAATTATCCAGTAATAGGTCTTTCACAACAAGTTCTACCTATACAGTAACGGTATTTAATTATGAAGGTTGGCTGGGTAGCTGACCCTGTTAGTCCGTTCTTGCAAGAGGGGTCTATGTTAACTAAGATTTCCTCCGCTTAATGGATAACCATTTGCTACCAATGGAGAATTGCTTCTCATTTTGAATTGAGGTGCGTGTATTTACACCAACAGAAACCATAAATTTCATACACAATAAAAGGGATATCATCCATTTTTAGATAGGAAATATAGTTTGTTTTTCCGTTATATCCTATTTGATCATTGATATTCGAACATTGTTGTCTTTCCTTTGTTCTAGTTCATGATCTGAACGAGTCGCACATACACCCTAGTACATGTTCCTCGACGCTGAGGGCATCCCCGAAGCGCGGGGGATTTTGTGACATTTCTAATTGGCTGTCTTGTATTTCTAATAAGTTGTTTAATCGTTGGCATGTTGAATCCTATACATAATGGGCTGGTTTAGATTGATCCTAACCGAATGATTATGAATTACTTTTATTCAATAGAATAATAATATTCAACTCGGCAGGGTTCATTTCAGAATTGACGCGAAATCCAGTTTATTGTCATTCAACCGCCACAAGATCAACAATTCCATAAGCTTGGGCCTCTGTTGCTGACATAAAAACATCTCTTTCCATGTCTTCGGATATAACCCATAAGGGTTTGCCCGTTCTTTGTACATAAACCCTTGTAAGGGTTTCACGTAGTTTCAGTAGTTCTCCCACTTCCAGGATGAATTCTCCCGTTGCTACTTCAGAAAAAGAACCAGCAGGTTGATGGATCATTACCCTGATGATATAAGATAATAAAAGGTTTCTCTCTTTTTCATGATGAGGGGAAGATAAAAGAAAGATAAAAGAATAACAAGAAAAAAAGATAAAATCGAACAACCGTACGGGCATTATGCATTGCATACGGCTCTACAATAAAATTGACCCTTACCTTCCATCAAATAAATAAAAAATAGGATCGATCAGACCCCGATCGGTAAATGATCAACTTACCACCCTTCCTTTCGGAGGAATTCAAAAATACTATGATGGCTCCGTTGCTTTCTATATTTATTATATTTTTTTGTCTGTGATTTGTCTGTCATTCAGCAATCCCAAAGTTGCTTTTTATTTGATCAAATAAACTAAGGAAAAAAGAATCTTTTTTTTTTTTTTCGCTCCATAAATATTGTTAAGAGACCTCTGGTGTGAAAAAAGTTTGTGACGCTGAACTGGACTTCCAACAAGAAAATAGGAAATACGTTTTTATCATATTACTCTCTCGATACATAAGCTAATGTTTTGAAAAAAAAAATTTTTATATCGAATTCAAAGTGCCATGCTATTATTACTTAATATTCATATTTCATATGGCGAAGGCATAGTCTTCTTTTTTCTCTCAAATAAAAGCCTCATTGGCGCCAAGCGTGAGGGAATGCTAGACGTTTGGTAATTTCTCCTCCGACCAGGATAAAAGATCCCATTGAAGCGGCGGCTCCCATGCATATTGTATGTACATCTGGTTGCACAAATTGCATAGTATCATAAAGAGCCACTCCCGGTATTACCCATCCGCCAGGAGAGTTTATAAATAAATACAGATCTTGGGTATCATCCTCGATACTGAGATATATCATAAGACCAATAAGTTGATTTGAGATCTCGCTATCAACCTCTTGACCTAAAAAAAGTAATCTTTCTCGATAAAGTCGGTTGATTAGGGTCAATTTTTCTCCCTTAAGAACCGTACAGGCGCCTTTTAACGCATACGGTTCAAAAAAAAAATCAATGTGTATATTCCAATACTTTTTAGTTTTTCATAGCAAGTTCCTTCTAACTTATAATAAAAGGATTTTTTTTTTCACTAAATATGAGTTTGTCTTCCTTTACTTATAACGAACGTATAATATCAAAAAAGAATTCATTAAACTTATCCAATTCAATTCTCATTGATGGATTGTTTCATCGAGATCCAATCCAAATCACGATGTCATTTTCTTGTTATTAAATGGGCCTCTTTAATCTTTTTAGGTTTATGCTCTACTCCGGGTAAAGATCCGCCCGATTTTGATTTGCACATATAGTACAAATGCTCCCATTACCACTTCTTTTTGTTATCCCTTCTTTTTTTTTTTTCAATTCATGCATTCCGTAAAAAAGGTTGACGGATTCATGCATATTACTCAATGCATATTACTCAATTGATTAACATAATAGTTTGAAAAAAAAAAATTTTTCTTTAAAAAAAGGAATACTTTATGATATAAAATAGATAATATTACCACTTGGTTTTTTTTAACGGAGCCTGGATACTTCAATGTAGTAGTCCAACTAAGACAACCATAAATTCTTCTAATTGATAATAGTAATCCGAATCCCCCCCAAAACGGATCTAATTGCACTTCACGCTCCAAATTTTTGATGATGAAATGAATCTTTCGTGGGCGAAACAGAGGATATCTCGATTGGGGAGAAAACGGGGAAATCCCATATGACCAAATATATCTGACAAGTCGCACTATATGTCAACCCAAGATGCATCTTCCTCTCCAGGATTTCGAAAAGGTACTTTTGGAACACCAATAGGCATTAAATGAAATAAAAAAGAACTAAGTACTATATTTTACTTTGATGTGGAAACGTAACAAAGCCTTTCGTTTTCTTTATAATATTGTACTTTATCCTAATCAGATTTTATTCATAAGAATTTATTCATAAATTATGAAAAATTTATAAATAAAGCAAGAAAAAATAAGGGAAAATTATTACGAATAGTGTCCTCTAATGATGAACAAGTATGGGCACATTCGTTCATAGAAAATGGCATTCACTTCCCCATTGCGTATTGGTAGTTATCGAGTATAGAATAAATCTGCTTCTCTTTGTTCCTACGAACAAAATTGTTCCATTATTACCAACAGAATAGAACAAATATGAACCCTTGCGTTGAAATAATTTACTAAAACTAAATAGGGGGTCCATAACATAGTCATAGTATAGTCTTTTCCAATGCAATAAAGTTACATAGTGTCTTTTTTCTTTCATAAAGGGGTATTTCATGGGTTTGCCTTGGTATCGTGTTCATACGGTTGTATTGAATGATCCCGGACGGTTGCTTTCTGTTCATATAATGCATACAGCTTTGGTTGCTGGTTGGGCCGGTTCGATGGCCCTGTATGAAATAGCAGTTTTTGATCCTTCTGACCCTGTTCTTGATCCAATGTGGAGACAGGGTATGTTCGTTATACCCTTCATGACTCGTTTAGGAATAACCAATTCCTGGGGCGGTTGGAGTATCACAGGGGGGACTATAACTAATCCGGGTATTTGGAGTTACGAAGGTGTGGCTGGAGCGCATATTTTGTTTTCTGGGTTGTGCTTTTTGGCAGCTATCTGGCATTGGGTATATTGGGATCTCGAAATATTTTGTGATGAACGTACAGGAAAACCCTCTTTGGATTTGCCCAAGATCTTTGGAATACATTTATTTCTTGCAGGTGTGGCTTGCTTTGGTTTTGGTGCATTTCATGTAACAGGCTTGTATGGTCCTGGCATATGGGTGTCCGATCCTTATGGGCTAACAGGAAAAGTACAATATGTAAATCCATCGTGGGGTGTGGAGGGTTTTGATCCTTTTGTTCCGGGAGGAATAGCCTCTCATCATATTGCGGCAGGGACTTTGGGGATATTAGCAGGTCTATTCCATCTTAGCGTCCGCCCGCCTCAACGTCTATACAAAGGATTGC